GTTTCTTAAGTTAAGAACATTTCATATTAACATCTGTGCTAAAGTTGTAAAATTTTCTGTTCTTCCTCAAAAATTAAAAAAACCAAAGGGGGTACCCTTTGCATTCTTTTTTTTTTTTTTTTTTATATGAAAAATCCAATGATCACAAAAGGTAGAAAAATTTTAATAACATTGTGTTTCTGATAGAAGGCTTCTTTTTTTTTTTTTTTTTTGTTTTTTTTTGTCTTTTTGTGAAAACTATTTAAGACTTTTTTCCGGTCCTTTCGTACTAGGAAGAATTAATAGAAGATAGAAGCTGACCTGACTCACGTCGGTCTGAACTCAGATCATGTAGGGGATTAATGGACGAACAGTCCAACCTCAAAGAGCTGCTGCACCCTTTGGTTACCCCAATCCAACATCGAGGTCGCAATCCTTTTCGTCAATAAGGGCTCTTAGAAAAGATAACGCTGTTATCCCTGCGGTAACTTTTTCCGTTTTCCAAAAATATTGGTTCTCTAAAATGGGGGAGGAGAGTGGTTCTCTACCTAAAAAACTGGAGGGTGCTTTTTCTCCATGGTTGCCCCAACCAAAGCCTGGCCTACAAAGGTTTTTTCCTGGGAAAGGATGAGTGTAAGTAAGTAGGATGAGCTAAAGCTCGACAGGGTCTTCTCGTCTTTCTCTTTGAGGTACGCTTCTTCACGTAAATAGAAGTTTGTGTGGGAAAAAAGGGAGACAGTTAAAGGATGAAAAGCCATTCATACGGGTCCCCATTTAAGAGACAAGTGATTATGCTACCTTTGCACGGTCAAGATACCGCGGCCGTTTAGGAAAGTGTTTCCCACTGGGCAGGCTTGACCCCTTATGGATTTCAAGGGGCTATGTTTTTGGTAAACAGTCATCCTTTAGGTTTGCCTAGTTCCTTCCTTTTTCTTTTTCCATTGTTCTGGGGGTTCCTGCGTTGGAGGGATAGTAGGGGTTTTCTTTTCTTGGGTTGTTAAAACTGTTCTTGGTTTGTTGGATTAGTTTTCCGTTACCCAGAGCTGTTTTGTATACTTACTCGTTTTAACATTATAACTTTTCTCAATACCATTTTGATAGGTTTGGGTGGAAATACAGATATTTTTGGTTGTTTTGTCTTACGAGCTTTAACGCTTTCCTAAAATGGTGGCAGCTTTTGGGCCTACTTAAATGATTAACCTTAATTAATCTTATTGTCCTTTCCTGATCTCTTGGTTGTTTCCTTCTTGAAAGGGGAACTTGTCTCCCTCTTTCTTTCCTTCCTTTAAAAGTGCTCTTGTTATAAATTGGGAATATTTGTTAGAGGGGATAAGGAGGAGAAGCTTAAACTTCTTTCTTGAGAAACCAGCTATCACCTAGCGCGTTTAACATTTCATTTCTAACCCTTCCTCTTTCCCCACTCTTGTAACAGTAGGAGGATTCTCTTGGTTAAGAGGAAGAGGGTTAGCTCTCTAGGTTTCGGGCCTTGGAAAATTTTCCTGGAAAATCTTGTTAAACCATAATACAAAAGGTACGAAAGACTCCTTTGCTCCTTTTAATTTTCACTTTATTTCAGCTTTCCCTTGTGGTACTTTGGTAGTAGAAGGTTTGTATGAAGATTGGAAGTTTTAACTTTAAAAATTTCATTTATAGTTTTGGAATTTCTTTATATAAATAGAATAAATAGAGGTAATAAAAGTAAGCCAAATAGGCAAAGCGGGAAAAGAAGTCTTATCAAGAAATAGGATGTGGTTGGGGAGGATATTTTTCGGGAGGATAGTAGGATAATTCTTCTTTGGGGGAAGAGGGTCAGGCTAGTTTTGTAGACTATTCGCAGGTAAAAGAATAGGTTGAGAAGGCTGCCTCCTAAGAATAGGGGGATGATAATTTTTCTTCTTTTAAATGAAAAGATTATTAAGGGTACTATCTTTTTTATAAATCCGCCAAGAGGGGGAAGTCCTCCTAGAGATAGAAGGGCTATGGAAAAGAGGATTATTTTTGTTGGAATTATTTTTGCCTTTCTTAGGGAGGAAAGAGAGAAAAGAGATCTGTTTTTACATATGAGTAAAATTGCGGTTTTTTTGGCGATGTAGAATAGGAATAGAAAAAAAGATACTTCCGGGAGGAAGAAAGAGGCACAGGTTACTCATCCTAGGTGGCTAATAGAAGAATAAGCTAAAATCTTACGAGTTCTTATCTGATTCAATCCCCCTCATCCTCCTACAAGCACCGATAGCGTTGAACAAAGAATTAACATCTCCGAGGGTATACATCTTGATAGAGATAGTAGGAGGAACATAGGTGCTATCTTCTGCCAGCATGCGATGATTATTACTTTCGGAAAGGATATGCCTCTTAGAACGTCTGGGAACCAGAAGTGACATGGTGCCAGTCCGAGCTTAATAATTAGGGCTGTGGATATAGTGTAGTAGCAAAGAGGGGATGGAGCTTCCGCTAAATTTCATCTTTTAGAAAGTCAAAGGTTGAGGACGGCTCCTTTTAGGAGGAGTGCCGCTCTGAAGGCTTGAACTAAAAAGTACTTCAAGGTGGCTTCCGTTCTTCGGGAGTGCCCTTTCATGTTTAGCAAGGGAATTATGGAAAGGGTTCTTAGTTCGAGTCCTAGTCAAATGGGGAATCAGTGTCTGGAAAGTAACACCAGTCTGGTTCCTACAAGGAGGCTTGTTAAAAGAAAAATTATTATGAGACGTTTCATAGAGTTCAAGAGGACTTTAACCTCTTCTATCTGATTATCGGTCAGGTATTCCTACTAGGAGTAAACTCTTTTTACTTAGATGAGGAAAGGTGAGGCTTTTGAAGATATTAGAAATGCTAGTGCCATCGAGAAGATTCCCAAAGAAAGAGGGAGGTATTTCTTTCAGGTTAGGTGCATGAGCTGATCATATCGAAATCGTGGGTAGGACGCGCGTACTCACAAGAATAAGAATACTAAGGCTATGGTCTTTACGGCTAGGCATGAAGGTCCTAAGATTCCTGCTTCTTTGAATGGTCTTCCAGCTCCTAGAAACAGGACAGTTCTTAAGACTTTCATGAAGATTATTTTAGCATATTCGGCGATGAAGAACAGCGCAAATGGTCCCCCAGCATACTCTACATTATAACCTGAGACTAGTTCTGATTCCCCTTCCGTAAGGTCAAATGGTGCCCGTTTAGTTTCAGCTAGGGTAGAGACTAGTCACATTAAAAATAGAGGGAAGTGAGGTAATAACATTCAACAGTGTCTTTGAATCTTGACTATTTCTGACAGTGAGAATGAACCTGATCATATAATGACGGATAAAAGAATTAACCCAATTCTTATTTCATAGGATATGGTTTGTGCTACTGCTCGAATGCCTCCAAGGAGTGAGTACTTGGATTTGGAAGCTCATCCAGAGCCTAGGAGGGCGTAGACAGCTAATCTAGAAATGCCAAGAATAAGGAGGAGTGAGAGGTTAACTTTTAGGGTTGGGACAGGGGCTGGTATCAGAGATCAGAGGATTAAGGCAAGGACAAGGAATAGAAATGGAGAGAAAAAAAACAGGTAGGGTGAAGCTGTGGAAGGCTTTAGAGTTTCCTTGATGAATAGCTTCAGGGCGTCAGCAAAGGGTTGGAGTAGTCCATATGGGCCGACTACTTTTGGTCCCTTTCGAAATTGCATGTAACCTAGTACCTTTCGTTCTACTAGAGTTAAAAATGCTACTGATAGGAGAATAGGTACTAGGAATATCAAAGCTTGTAGAAGAAAAAGAATAACTTTCATAACCTTAAAAAAGAGTTGAACTTTTGGTAAGGGATCTTAGGTCCCCTGCATTAACCACTTTGCTACTAAGGTTTTTAGTTGGCTTTTGCAAAGGGAGGATTTTAACCACCATTCTTGGAGTATGAGCCCAAAAGCTTATTTAGCTTACCTTGCTTATACATCTTCTTGGGCTTGAACCAAGGTCTCCTGATTGGAAGTCAGGTATATTATCTATAATAAAAATGCGTCGTGGTATGTTTAGTTTTACCATTTATATAAATGATAGGACCGCCGTTGGCGAAGAGTAAGACTTTCACTTACATAGGAGAATTTACAATCCTCTACTATTTCAGTCATCTTGCCAGGAAGGGGGAGATCTAAGTTAAGAAAAACGTTGGACTGTCAGACCAAAGACATGAGTTAAAATCTCATAGACCTCGAGGGCAATGCTCGAAGCATAGCTAAATCAGTTAAGTATCTCCTTTACACGGAGCCGATGTTTGTGCAATTCAAACTGCCTCGATAAGTCTTAACTGGTATTAACCAGTAACTTTTAATTTGCAATTAAATGTGTTGAACACCTTAAGACCGTTTACAAAGACTATAGAATTTTAATCTATGTTTTGAGCTTTGAAGGCTCACAGTTTTATTGAACTTAAGTCTTCCGTGGTTTTAGTTTAACAAAAATGTCTGCTTTGCAAGCAGAAGATCTAAGTTATTTCTTAGATACCACATTATGAAAATGATAAGTTTAAAAGAGGACTTGCACCCCTGGTTATAGAGCCTAAATCTATTGCATTACTTTCTTTGCTATTTAAACTTACCCTTCTGAGTTGAAAGGAGTTGGACCTTCATTCTTTTGGTTAACGGCCAAATGCTTGCTTCAGCTTCAACTCAAAACAGAATGATTAGACTCTGAAAAGTATTTTAATGAAAAATAAGGGATTTTGATTCCCTAGATGTAAGTTCGTTTCTTACCTTTTCAAGGGCATAGGAGTTTTCCTATATCTGCTGCCCCCAAAGCAGCTATTTTTATAAACTAGCCTTTGTAGAAAGATTACCATTTATATAAATGACGATACCAATTTTTTTTCGTCACACCGAGCGGTTAAGAAAGGTGAGATCGATATACATTATCAGCTCTATTGTAACCGGTCAGGAGGTATAAACAGCCTAGTTCCAAAAAGACCAAAAAAAAGAAGAACGAACCTAAGTAACTACTGAGTTCTCTATTAACTGTTTGAACACCAAGCAATCGTTTTTAGGGGAACGGTGAGGAGGATTTAGAGTCCCTTAAAAACGTTGCGAGGTAGAGTGAGAACAGTTAATAGAGGGTCAGGAGAGCGAAGGTGTCCGAGCATCGTTCCTTGCGAAGAGATTAAGGTTAGGGTGGTAGGATCGTGCGGAGCACGAAGTGGAAGAGAAAGTAGAAAAGAAGAAGATTTTCCCCCGATTGGAGTCCTATAGATTTTGCGGTAGGAGTAAGAGGGAGAGGACGAACAAGAGGGGGGAGGGGTTCATAGGGGGTGTTTTTATGAATTATTAAAAAAGGGGAAAAATCAAGTGAATGTATCTTTTCGGGTTTCTCTATTTTTTAATAGTGAAGGTGTTGGAATTTTGGCTTGAAGTTCTAATGGGTCGTAGGTGAAAAAGTTGAAGGTTTTTACTTTTAAAGAATTTAAGGAGGTCTTCGGATGTTCTTGATAGTTAGTTTTTTGTGTGAGCTGTAAGAAAGAGTTTAACTTTCTTTGCCAGTTTACAAGACTGGTTGTTTAACCTGAACTTTTACAGCTTATACTTTTACCAGGGTGTTAGCCTGGGTCTAGGGCTTGAAAAGCCCTTGTTTTAGTTAAACTATAAAGGCTTTACCAGGTACACTTTCCAGTACACCTACTATGTTACGACTTTTCTCCTCGTTTGACGAGAGTGACGGGCGATGTGTGCGCATTCTAGAGCTGATTTCATTAGGTATTTCTTTAAAAAATTACTGTCGAATCCTCTTTCGGAATCACCTTTCAGTGATAAGTCCTCTGTTGTTAAGTAAAGTAGCTCATCGATTCCCATTCTATTGGCTGCACCTTGATCTGACGTAAGGGGTATTCCTTTTTGTTCACTTTCTTGGAGGTGAGCTGACGACGATGGTATACAGGCTGGTGTTCAAAGAATGGTGGGGTTCCTTGTGGGTTATCAATTCAATGACAAGCTCCTCCGAAAAGGGCTAGAAAACCGCCAAGTTCTTTAAGTTTTAGTTTAAACCGTACTACTCTGGTGTTTGTCTAATTTACTAGCGAGTATAGTGGAGTATCTAATTCCAGTTTATTTCCCGCTTTTTCGGTTGGGCTTTTTTTATTTTATTTTTTGGACTTTAGCTTGCTACTGCTGGGAATTTTCTTTAAAATAAGTCTTATCAGCCTTTCCTTCTTTGGACCGGTTTAATTTAACTCAGGCTTAACGTGTAACCGCGGTTGCTGGCACGTTATTAACCATCCTTCTTCCTCTTGTCTATTTCTTGGTTTCCCAAATTTTATAAAGTTAAGCACTGCTGACCGCAAGTTAGGATTAGTAGTTAGGTAGGAACTTATCTGTCGAAAAGTTTTTGTAAAATGTTTTCATCTTGCTGGATCGCTATTGGAGCTTGCATGTGGCAGATAGGGGAGAGCTAAATTTTAAGCTAGAACCAAGCTTGTATTAAAGAAAGGAGTTTAACCTTCGATCTGGCATTTTCAACGCCAAGCTTTTTCCTTAAGCTACTTTAATTTACCGCAGCAGAAGCTTTTTTTCTAGTATTGATATAGTTGGAAAGAAGACTATAAATATAGAGAAGTAAAGTACTGATGCTACTTGCCCTATAAGTATAAATGGTTCTTCTACTGGTTGTCTTCCTATTCATGTGAGAATGAGGAATGTTGCTACTAGTATTCAGAACGTGATTTGGGAAAGGGGACGGAATGTAGAGGCTTGGTTAGAGGAGGTGTGGAGGATGGGCACTAAAAATCAGACGAGAACGGCTGCCACAAGGGCTATAACTCCCCCTAGCTTTTTAGGGATCGAGCGGAGAATGGCGTAGGCAAAGAGGAAGTATCATTCTGGTTGGATATGTGTTGGCGTTACAAGGGGTTTGGCTGGAATAAAGTTTTCAGGGTCTTTTAAGGCGGTGGGGGCTAGGAGTGCTAGTGTTAGTATTCCTGCAAGAAGAAATAGAAAACCTACTAGGTCCTTGGTTGAGAAGTAGACATGGAATGGTGTCTTGTCATATCTTCTGTCTAGCCCAGTTGGGTTGTTGGATCCTTTCTGGTGTAGGAACAGAAGGTGTATAATGGAGAGGGCAGCTATGATGAATGGAAACAAGAAGTGAAAGGTAAAGAATCGGGTTAGGGTGGCGTTGTCCACTGAGAATCCTCCTCATACTCATTGCACTAGGGTTTCCCCTAGGTATGGTACTGCTGATAGGAGGTTGGTTATAACGGTGGCTGCCCAAAAGGACATTTGTCCTCATGGTAGTACATAACCTACGAATGCTGTTATCATTGTAATGAGAAATAGGACCACTCCTATGTTTCATGTTTCTTCTTTCACATAAGATCCGTAATAAATTCCTCGGCCTATGTGACAATAGAGGCATATGAAAAAGAAAGATGCTCTTTTAGCATGTATTTTTCGGAGGAGTCATCCGTATTTCACGTCTCGGCAGATGTGTCTTACTGAGGAGAATGCTAGGGAAATGTCTGCGGTGTAGTGCATTGCCAGAAAAATTCCTGTGATCAGTTGTACAATGAGGCAGAGTCCTAGTAGTGAACCAAATTTTCATCAAATTGAGAGGTTGCTTGGAGCTGGTAGGTCTATAAGTGAGCCTTTTATAATTCGGAAAAGTGGGTGGCTCTTTCGAAGGGGTCCTGTCATTTATATAAATGGTATTTTACTTGTTTATGTTGTTTCTCCTTCTTGGGAGAACTCTAGTGTTTTATAGTTTGTCCCCTTATTATGCTGCTCTTGGTCTGATGATAAGATCTTTGTTTGGTTGCGTCTTGTTGGTTTCACTGGGGTTAAGTTTTTTGGCTTTGCTTCTGTTGCTTATTTACATGGGGGGCATGTTGGTAGTGTTTGTTTATTCTAGTGCTCTGTCGGCAGATCGGTATCCTACGGTTAGAAATCTTGGTGAAGTTATGGTATTATTTGTTTTGTTGTCATCTTGGGTGTTTATTATCTTTGAAGATTTCCTTGAGTCTGGTGTGAGTTTAGACTCTAATCATGTTTTGCTAGACCTGGGTAGTTTATGTCATCTTTACGACTTGGGGGGTTTTTACTTACTTGTTGGGGGTTTGGCGCTATTAGTAGTTTTGGTTTTGGCTTTGGTAGTTTCTTTCGGTTCCTCTCTTAGAAGACTTCGGGCTCTTTAAGATTTGATGAGCTTAAATAATTAAGAGTGTGAGTGCCGTTAAGAGTCCTAGCAGGGTTATAGAGAGAAGATATTGCTTAATATATCCAGTCTGGGTGATTTGTTGCTTCTTTGTCATCTCTTTTTTATAGAGGAAGATCCCTTGGGCTCCTAACGTTTCTCTTCATCCACGGTCTAGTGTCCGAGTGGAGAGGGAGAAGGCTGTTAGGTTAGTTGTTGCTGCTATGGAGGAATGTACTGTTTTGGTGAAAAACCAGGTCTTTGAAAAGAAACTTTTTCTGGTTGTTTTTGATTTTAGGAACAAGATGGTTGTTGAAGCTATTGTTGCCCCGATAATTGTTACTATAACGGGGGTTTTCTTTATGGTTGATAGCGGGAATAGAGTGGGGAGATTAAATATTCACGAGGACATTGCTCACCCAACGAAGATGGAACCTGTTGCTAGTCGTATAAGGGGAAAGAAAAGTTTTTGGTTTTCCTCTTTTATTGGATTTATAGAGGCTTTTCTGGTGTTTTTTGAGAAGCAGAATGTTACAATTCGGAATCTGTAGGCAGCCGTTAATAGTGTTGCGACGGAGGAGAGGAAAAAGGAGAATAAATTGGAAGGATTTTCTATTATTAGTTCTAGGATTAGGTCCTTTGAGTAGAATCCTCTTAGGAATGGAATCCCCATGAGGGCTATTCTTCCTAGGAATAGGCATGATGCGGTTATTGGAAGATTCTGTCTAATTTTTGACATCTTTCGGAGGTCTTGTTCTTTGTTAAATCTGTGTATAATTCTTCCTGAGCAAAGGAATAGCATGGCCTTAAAGAATGCGTGCGTGCATATGTGGAATAAAGCAACCATAGGGTTTTTTAGTCCTATGGATACCATCATAAGTCCTAGCTGTCTAGTAGTTGAGTAAGCAATAATCTTCTTTATGTCGTGTTGGCGAAAAGCTGAAGTGGCTGCGAAGATGGCTGTTAAGGATCCTAGTATTAGGGTAGTTTTAAGGAAGGTTGGAGTAGGTTGTAGTATGTTGGTTATCCGTATTAGTAGGAAAACGCCTGCTACGACCATTGTGGAGCTGTGGAGAAGAGCAGATACGGGTGTTGGACCTTCCATTGCTGCTGGAAGCCAAGGATGTAGTCCGAACTGTGCCGACTTTCCTATTGCTCCTATGAGGGCGGCAAAAAGTATTATGGAAGTTCATCATTGATCTTCTTTTCCTTTTAGGCAATAGATTTTTGTCATTCTCCATCTTCCCAGTTTAAATAGGGCAACGGATAGGAGAACTATTATTCCGAGGTCCCCTATCCGTTTGTAGATGATGGCTTGGAGGGCGGAGGATTTTGCATCTGTTCGTGTTGTTCACCATCTTATAAGGAGAAATGAAAGAAATCCAACTCCTTCTCATCCTATGAAGAACAGGAACAGGTTTTCTGCTGTGGTTAGTATGAGCATTTTAAGTAGGAAAATTATTAAAAGTCGGAAGAATTTTTTTCTAAACGGGTCTCTGTGCATGTAGTAGATAGAGAATTCCATTATTGATCATGTGACTAGTAAGGCTACGGTGGAAAAGAATATGAATTTGCCATCAATGTTAATGGAGAGTATGGATCTTACTCTTGTTTTGTTTATCCATGGTAGGAGGGAGGATGATATTGGAGTTTTTGATCCTACTATAAATAGTAATAATTTTAAGATGGCGAGGGTAGATAGGGTCTTCATAGAAAGGAGACAAATATAACTTTCTTTAGCTTTGCGCATTGATAGTACTTTGCTGTTGTTCTTGTTGGAAAAGGCAGAGGTTAGTATTAGTATAATGAAGATTGATAGGGTTATGGAAGTTTTTATGGTAGTGGATGATAGGGTCATCGAGTGCTCCATGGAGTTAAACCACGGATTCTAGGGCTTAGCAGGCCAAGAATATTCTCATAGCGCTCTGGATTTAAGGGCGGTGTGTATTCGCCATCTCCAATGCCACAAATTGGTATTTTAATAAACTACTTAAATCATAACATACACGAGTTGGGATTTATAATTATCCCAATTAGAGGAAATAGGTGAAGAAAAAACAATAAGTGTTCTCGAGGGTTTACTTTTAGGAATGAGAGGGTATAGTTAATTTTCTTTTGGGTTTTTGTTTTTTGGAAGATAAGAAGGGAGTAAATTGCTCCGAATACAGTGGCTATACCTACTAGTGGGGTTAGGAAAATTGATCATCTTATAGCTTTTGTGATTATGAATATTTCCCCTATTAGTTTTGGCAAAGGGGGAAGGCCTAGTTTGGCAGCGCAAGCTATAAGCCATCAGAGTGGTAGGAGGACTGTAATTGTCTTAAATCCTCGTGTAATGAATATTTTCCGGGTATGTGTTCGTTCATAGAGGACTTTTGCTAGAGCGAACAAGGCTGAGGAGACTAGTCCGTGTGCTATCATTAAGATTAGTGCTCCTTTAATTCTTCATTCGGAGAATAAAAGAGATCCTGCTGATACGAGTCTCATGTGGCCTACAGATGAGTACGCTATTAGGGCCTTTAGATCTGTTTGTCGTGTACATAATATTCTGGTTATGAGTGAACCTCAGCAGCAGAAGATTATTAGAATTCTTGAAGAGGTTTTAACTTCTGGAAATAGTGTTTTCAGGCGGATAATACCGTAGCCCCCTAACTTAAGGAGTATTGCCGCTAGTATCATTGATCCGGCTATCGGGGCTTCTACGTGTGCCTTGGGGAGTCATAGGTGGAAACCATATATTGGCATCTTTACTAGGAATGCTGTAATTGTTATTAATCACCATATTTTCATGGAGAATAATGATAATTGGGGATTTATGAGTTTTGTTATTCTCAGTGATAAAGAAAATTTTTTTCTTCTTATGAAGATAATGGAAATGAGTAGGGGTAAGGAACCAAACAGTGTGTAGAAAAGAAAATAAGTACCTGCTTGGAGGCGTTCTACTTTTGCTCCTCATCGTGTAATAATAATTAGGGTTGGAATGAGGGTGGCTTCGAAGCAGATGAAGAAAGATAGGATTTTTAAAGAAGAAAACGTCAATATAAGAAAAATGACTATGGTTGAAGATAGGAGGAGAAATCTTTTTTGATCTTTCTTTCTCTTTTTCTTTAGTATTTTCTGTGCTAAGAAACATAAGGGGGCAAGTCAGCATCTTAAGACAATTAGTGGGGCTGAGAGACCGTCTACAGCGAAGTGAAAACTGAGAAATGATCATTTAGTGGTTTTGGCTCTTTTGATGGTGGATAGAGAAAAGAAGGTCATTAAAGATAGGGAAGAGAATAGTGCTGCTCATTTTCAGCGCTTCAAGGAAAATAGAATTAGCGAGGAAAGAGATAAGGTTAATAAGGTTATCATTCATTTAACTATTCTGCTCATTCCAAACCTCCTTGGTCTCATTCGTAAGCTAGGCCGGCAGCTAGAATTATTAGGAATATGGAGGATAAAGGTAGGAGAACTTTTAGTTTGGTGTTTGAGGCTGGGATAATGGGGAATAGAAGGGCAATTTCTAGGTCGAATATGAGGAATAGTATGGCTACTAAGAAAAACCGAAATGAGAATGGAAGGCGGGCTGAGTTAATTGGGTCAAATCCACATTCATATGGGGATGCCTTTTCTAACTCTAGGGAACGTTTTGGTAAAAAGTGTCCAACAATGAGTAAGAGAAGGGAGAGGAATACGGCAAGAAAAAAGAAGATTAGAAGTTTCATTTGTCTTAAATTTTGTTATTTATATAAAGAAAGGAGGAGTGGCAGAATGTTATTGCGTTTGACTTGAAATCAATAGACGAAGGTTTAATTCCTTCCTCCTCTTATGATCCTCATCAGTAGATGCATACGTATAAAAATAGTCAGACTACGTCAACAAAATGTCAGTACCAGGCTGCTGCTTCGAAGCCAAAGTGATGATGGTTAGAAAAGTGGTGTTTTATCAGTCGGAAAAAGCATACTGCTAAAAAAGTGGAGCCTATGATGACATGGAGTCCGTGGAATCCTGTCGCTACGAAGAAGGTAGAGCCGTAAACTCTATCGGCTATGGTGAATGGTGCATCCAAATATTCTCAAGCTTGAAGTCCAGTAAAGTAAAGTCCTAGGATAACTGTAAGACCTAGGGCTTGTATGGCTTCCGCTCGGTTTTTCTCTATGATTCTATGGTGTGCTCATGTTATTGTTACTCCGGAGGAAAGAAGGACGGCTGTATTGAGTAATGGTACCAGGAAAGGGTTAAGAGGTGAAATTCCCGTAGGAGGTCATGTAACTCCGATTTCAACTCTTGGAGCTAGGCTTCTGTGAAAAAATGCTCAGAAAAAGGCAAAGAAAAAACACACTTCTGACGTAATAAATAGTATCATTCCGTAACGTAATCCTTTTATAACGACTAGGGTGTGATGTCCTTGAAAGGTTGCTTCTCGAATAACGTCTCGCCATCATCTAGCCGCGCATATGGAGGTTGCTATAAGTCCTAGAATTAATAAGTAAATTCTTCCTGAATGAAATCACACCACTAGCCCGGAAGTCATTATTAAGGCTCCGAAGGCCGCTATTAGTGGTCAGGGTCTTTGGTCTACGAGGTGGAAGGGGTGTTGATGGGTCATAATTATAGGTTTTGATCAAGATAAAAGTTTACTAGGGAGGTAAAGACGTATGCCTGAATGCAAGCTACACCTACTTCTAATATAAAGAGAAGGCCTAGGATTATTAAGGTTAAAAATCTTAGTAAGGGGGAAGAAGCCAGGATCCAAGTGGCAGTTGAAAGAAGAAATATTAGTAGGTGGCCTGCTGTTAAATTGGCTGCCAGTCGTAATCCTAGTGCTATGGGTTGTGCTATAAGTCTTAGTGTTTCTATTAGTACCATTATTGGGATTAAAAATGGTGGTGTTCCTTGTGGGACTAAATGTCTAAGCCGTCTTTTAAATGCCAGGTAAAAACCAAGTACTTTTACACTCATTCAGAGTGGGATTGCTAGGCTGTAAGTGAAGGAAGCGTGTCTGGTGATAGAAAATGCGTAAGGGAAGAGGCCTATTAGGTTTATCGAGATTATGACAAAAAATACTATGGTTAGTGTGGGTATTCATGGAGCTCTTGCCTTCTTTCTTTTTTGGAAAATGATCTTTATAACTTCAAATCGAATGGCTTTTCATATGTATGATACTCGTCCTCTAAAAAAATTGGTGGGAAAGATGAATAGTAGTCATCTTAAGGCTAAAATTGAAGAAACAATTTGAAGGGGGAGGAAAGCTAGAATGTCTGGGGAAAATTGACCAAAAAGTCTAGTTATCATGTTCATCTTTGTTGGTTGTCTTGCTTTTGAGCTATAGAAGTGTTTTCTTCTTTGTTTTCTGAGGGGGTGGATAATCATCTTTGCTTTAGTAGACAGAAGGAAAAAGTGATCACTAAAAGTCATGCTAGTAAAAATTTGAAAAGAAATCATAAAAGGTCTAATTGTGGCATTCTCTAGGGGGAGGGTCTCCCATCTTCAGATCAAGAGGCTGAAGCTTTTTTTAAGCTACCTAAAGGCCTATGTAATTAACTCTATTTATTCTTCGATGTTTTGGGTAATTCAGTTCTCAAAGTTTTCAAATGGAACTGATTCAATAACAATGGGCATAAATCTATGGTTGGCACCGCAGATTTCTGAGCATTGACCATAAAATAAACCTGTCCGATTAATGAGAAAAGAGGTTTGATTAAGTCGTCCTGGAACTGCGTCCATCTTGACTCCTAGAGAAGGAACGGCTCATGAATGGAGGACGTCTGCTGACGATACTAAGATGCGAATGGGATTTTGGAAAGGGAGTACTAGTCGGTTATCAACTTCTAGGAGTCGAGGTTGGCCGACTTCTAGGTCTGATGTTGGTACCATGTAGGAGTCAAATTCTATTTCGTGGTAATCAGTATATTCATATCTCCAGTATCATTGATGTCCGATGGCCTTTATAGTTAAAAATGGGTTTTTTACTTCGTCCATCAAGTAAAGTAGTTGAAGAGAGGGGAAGGCAATAAAAATTAAAATGAGTGCTGGTACAATGGTTCATATTGTTTCTAGCTCTTGCCCTTCTAGAAAAAATCGTTTGGTGAAAGACGAAGAAAGGAGGGATAGAAGACCGTAAAATACTAGAATAATTATGAGTGTTAGTATAATAAGAGTGTAGTCGTGAAAGTAAACAAGCTCTTCCATGAGAGGAGAGGACGCATCTTGTAGACCTAGTTGTGCTCAAGTTGCCATTTAACTTTGAAGAAGGTTAATTTTAGCGAGAAGGTCTGTTTTATGTCTTCGTGATAAAGATACCATTAAGGCTAATCCAGCTCTTGCTTCACAGGCTGAGAAGGTTAGGAGGAGAATGGAAAATTTGAGAGAGGAAAAGTTCTCGTGAATTTGGGATCAGGTGGATATTTTTAGAAATAGAGATACTAGAAGAAGTTCTAAGCAAAGAAGGAGAGATAGGAGATGAAGACGTTTTATAATAACGCCTACTACTCCTAGAAAAAAAAGAGAGAATAAAATGGCGGATAAAATTTTCATTTGAAGACCTTAGGTTATTTACTAAGAATTTGAAGGTCGAAACTTCATGTTTTTTAAACTAGTCTTCTTTTAATTACTTAATGGGGAGAAATGTAGTGGGAGTTTCTTCAAAGGTATGGTGGGAGGGAGGAAAACTTTCGTACTGTCATTCTAAGGAAGCTGGTACAAAAGAAGGTGCGGGTACTGATCGTTGTGAGGCAAAGGCTTCTCAAATTAGGAACAAGAAGAATAAGGCACCTACTAGAGAGATAATGGAGCCTATAGACGAGACAGTTTTTCAAGTAGTGTAGGCGTCTGGGTAATCAGAGTACCGTCGTGGCATTCCTGCTAATCCTAGAAAATGTTGTGGGAAGAAGGTAAGATTAACACCAATGAACATTATAAAAAACTGTACCTTTGATCAAAGTGGATGAAGGGCCGTACCTGAAAACAGTGGAAATCAGTGTGTGAAACCGGAGAAAATAGCAAACACGGCACCCATTGATAGTACGTAGTGAAAGTGGGCCACAACATAGTAGGTGTCGTGAAGAATAACGTCAATAGAGGAATTGGCAAGTACTATTCCTGTTAACCCTCCAACTGTAAATAAAAAGACAAATCCTAATGCTCATAGTAGTGGTGTTTCCCAGACCAGCTTCGAACCTTGGAGAGTGGCCATTCAGCTAAATACCTTTATACCAGTTGGTACTGCTATAATCATTGTAGCTGCTGTGAAATAGGCTCGGGTGTCAACGTCCATCCCTACTGTAAACATATGGTGGGCTCAAACTAGAAAACCTAGAATTCCGATGGCTACCATGGCGTAAACCATTCCTAGGTATCCAAAAGGTTCTTGCTTTCCTCTATAGTGAGCTATTACGTGAGAAATCATTCCAAACCCTGGAAGAATGAGGATGTAGACTTCTGGGTGTCCAAAAAATCAGAAAAGATGTTGAAATAAAATTGGGTCACCCCCTCCAGCAGGGTCAAAAAAGGTAGTTTTTATTTTTCGGTCTGTGAGAAGCATAGTTATAGCTCCTGCTAGGACTGGGAGTCTGAGAAGGAGAAGAAATGCTGTTATAAAAACTGATCAAACAAATAAGGGAAGTCGGTCAAAAGTAACCCCCGGTGTTCGCATTTTTATTATTGTAGTGATAAAGTTAATTGAAGCAAGTATGGAAGATGCTCCGGCTAAATGCAAGGAAAAAATGGCTAAATCCACTGATCCCCCGGCATGGGCAATATTTCTAGAGAGCGGCGGATAAATTGTTCAACCAGTTCCAACACCTCTTTCAACTCCTGCTGAGGCTAAAAGAAGAATAAAAGAAGGGGGGACTAACCAGAAGCTCATTTTATTCATTCGTGGGAATGCCATATCAGGGGCTCCTATCATTAATGGTATTAGTCAATTTCCAAATCCACCGATCATTATAGGCATTACCATAAAAAAGATCATTACTAAAGCATGGGCTGTTACGACCACATTATAAATTTGATCGTCTTGAAGAAGTGATCCAGGCTGAGCTAGTTCTGTTCGAATAATTACTCTCATTGCTGTGCCTACCATCCCTGCTCACGCCCCAAAGATTAGGTAAAGAGTACCAATGTCCTTGTGTTTTGTAGAAAAAAGTCAACGTCTTAAGTTCAT